CTAAAGTGCAGCCGGATAGATCCAATCTATTCTTGAAATAGACAACTCGCACACACTCCCTTTCCAAAAAAAATCAATACACCAACCACTACAGTTAGATTTATTAGATTTGTTGCTAAAATATCGGTATTAAGCCCGAAACTCCCAGCGAATGGCCAGTGAGCTAAAAAAACGAAAGATTGGGTTACATTTTTCATATGCTCTCCTCTTATAGATAGGACGAACAAAGAAGAAAGTTTTTCGATCACTTACTTCGCTCGCCCTTTTTTGATCGGTTTTTTAATGCGAATAGATTCAATCTAATAATTTCTTTTAGATTAAGTCTTAGGTCTCGTTTGACCTGTGAAAGATCTCCTTTGTTGAAATGTTCCCCAAATTCCTAAAAAAAAAAGAAAAAAGTATCTAATCTAAAGGACTCATTTTCTTTTTTAGGATTAAACAAAAGGGTTCGCAAATAAAAGCGCTAGTGCCACAACCAGTCCATAAATTGTTAAAGCTTCCATAAAAGCTAGACTAAGCAATAAAGTACCTCGTATTTTACCTTCTGCTTCTGGCTGTCTCGCAATACCTTCTACAGCTTGTCCTGCAGCAGTGCCTTGACCAACCCCAGGCCCAATAGAAGCAAGCCCTACGGCCAATCCAGCAGCAATAACGGAAGCAGCAGCAATTAGTGGATTCATGGTGAGTTCCTCGTGTCAAAAAAAAGAAATGGTTAAGGATACAATCAACCAAGAAATTATTATTTCCAACTTCTAAGCTCTATTGGGGTAGAAGTAACTAATAAGTACAAATAAATTATAATCGAAATCGTTCGAATTACTTCGAGATCTCGTTTTTAGTTTCTAATCATTAGAGGTTTGTGTAAATCCATATGATTCTCATTATTCTATTTCCCTTTCTTTTCAACCAATCACCCTTTCATTCCTTTTACTCTTCGATATCCTTGAGTTCCCGTTTTTTCCCCTTGATCCAACATAATAAAAGACGAAATACAGAAAGAACCCCTATTAAAATCGAACTAGTCCAAATCCAATAGGGATCATACAATTGATAACAATATGCTGCATAGAACTAGATATGGAATCCAGTTCTATATAGAAGGGAATTCTATATATCGGATTAGATAATGAATCCAACTTAGGAATAAAAAAAATCCCATATACATTTGTTTCTTCTATTTTGTTTGCGTATTTTCTCATTTTCTATTGAATCCGATTCTAAAATCATTCCTTAGAAAGCCGCACAAAAGATGACTGTCTTATAGGCATTAAGGATATAGATCTAACCTGACTCCGCCTCTCGGAATGCATATATACTTTAACTCTTCCGTAATATAGTCTATTCTCTCCCCTACAACTCTAGGTTGTATATTCATACGCATTGCGAACTATTTAGTTTTCCAACTAAGAGGATTATCCGGAATCATGCATGAATTGGGCTAAGCTAAAAAAAAAAAGACTCTTGCGAAAACTAGTCAATTCAATGATGACCTTCCATGGATTCACCTATATAGGCTGCGGCTAACGTTGCAAAAATAAGAGCTTGAATACCGCTTGTAAATAATCCAAGAAACATGACCGGTATAGGGACTACTAAGGGGACTAAAGAAACAAGAACAACAACGACTAATTCATCCGCCAATATATTTCCGAAAAGTCGAAAACTAAGCGATAATGGTTTTGTGAAATCTTCTAGGATGTTAATTGGTAAAAGGATTGGGGTTGGTTTAATATACTTCTCGAAATAACTCAATCCTTTTTTGCTAAGACCCGCATAAAAATATGCCGCCGATGTTAGTAAAGCTAAAGCAACAGTAGTATTTATATCATTCGTGGGCGCTGCTAATTCCCCATGGGGTAACTCTATAATTTTCCAAGGTAAAAGAGCACCTGACCAATTCGAAACAAAAATAAAAAGGAACATAGTTCCAATAAAGGGAACCCAGGGACCATATTCTTCTCCAATCTGAGTTTTGCTCAAGTCTCGAATAAACTCAAGTACATATTCGAAGAAATTCTGACCGTCGGTCGGGATGGTTTGTGGATTCCGAACAGCTATGATAACTGAACCTAGCAAAATAGTAATTACGACCCAAGAAGTGATGAGTACTTGGGCATGAATTTGGAAACCTCCTATTTGCCAATAGAAGTGTTGGCCTACTTCTACACCCGATATATCATATAACCCCTTGAGTGTTTTAATGGAACATGGTGTAATATTCATATTGTCCTCTGATAAAAATTGAACTTCAAAAAAGGAATTCTTTTGATTCAAGCATCTCTTTCTCAACTCAGCAACTTGAAGTATTAATCTTATATTTAAGATACCAAGAAATCACATCAGATCATAATATATATCAATACCCTTTAATATATATCAATATTCCCCTTCTTTTATCTATGCAAAACAAAAAAGACTAGTAACTAATCCTATAAATCTATGCAGTTGCTCAAGAATTCGCTATTCTTCTTAATCAACGATTTCTTATATAGAAAGAACGGCCCTCAGAAATTGCAAATACTAATTTGTTAAGAATTAATCGAATTGAAGTCATAGTGTCATCGTTGGCAGGAATCGATATATTCGCGAGATCTGGGTCACAATTTGTATCGACTAAAGAAATAGTAGGAATCCCCAAAATGGCACATTCCCGAAGAGCTATATACTCTTTTTGCTGATCAAGGACGATCACAATGTCAGGCAACCTCGTCATATATTTGATCCCGCCGAGATATCTTTGCAAGGTAGATAATTTTCTCTTTAAGATTGCCGCATCTCTTTTTGGGAGATGGTGGAATTTTCCCATTTTTTCTTCTGCTCTTAAGTCTCTAAATTGAGAAAGTCTAGTTTTGGTAATCGACCAATTCGTTAACATACCACTGAACCACTTTTTATTAACATAATGACAGCGAGACCTTATTGCAGCTGATGCTACTAAATCTGCTGCTCTTTTTTTGGTACCAACAATTAAGAAGCTTTTTCCCTGACTTGCTGCATCAAAAACTAAATCACAAGCTTCTGATAAAAAACGAGCTGTTCTAGCGAGATTTGTAATATGAGTACCTTTACGCTTTGCCGAGATGTAAGGGGCCATTTTAGGATTCCATTTCTTAATACCATGACCAAAATGAACTCCTGCTTCTATCATCTCTTTCAAATTGATGTTCCAATATCTTCTTGTCATTTTTTCCACACTTCCCTTTTATTTTTTCTTTTTTTCATCTTACCATTACAGAATTAATTTCTTTTTGAAGATTAAGAAAGAGCCGAAATAGCTTGAAATAAATAATAATTGTTCCGATGGGACCTTCTACTCATAATTGACCATTGATACATGGTATAAACATAGCCTTAATGAATTAACTGACTTCTTTTACTTATTAATTGAAATTAATTTATTTTAATTAATTAATTAAAATACAAAATCCAAAATCAGACCTGTTAGCATTCTAAGGTCAAAAGTATAGTTTAAATTAAAGTAAAAAAAAAAATTGCTTTATGTATACTTAAATCGTATAAATAGGGGGTTATAAATGACTTAAATCATATAAATAGGGGTAAACGGGGCTTCTGATGTTTCATAGAAATTGTTTGTTACGTCAGAGTCAGAAGAAACTAATTCTGTATGGAGAAACAAAATATCTCTCATTTCCGACGCGAACAGATTTTTTTTTTGAATTTCGAAATAAAGGTTCTTGTCTTGTGGGGAACGATGCACAAATTTTTGGAATCCTGTACCAACAGGTATAATCCCCCCCAGAACTACGTTTTCTTTCAGGCCTTTCAACCAATCAATACGACCTCGTAGGGCAGCTTTTGCTAAAACTCGAGCAGTTTCTTGAAAACTTGCTTCAGATATGAAACTTTGGGTATTCAGGGAAGCCCTTGTTATTCCCAATAAGATTGCCCGATAATAGATCGATTCATCTAAAGCCCGCCCTGCTCGTTCCGCTCGCAATAGTCCTATTAATTCCCCAGGTAAAAAAACATTAGACATTCCATCTTCGGAAACCCTTACTTTTGATGTTACTTGGCGTATAATAATTTCTATATGTCTATTATGGATCTGTACCCCTTGGGATCGATAAACTTTTTGGATCTTATTAACCAAAGAGATACGACTTTGGGCTATGGTTAGCTCAGCTCCAATCAAGAATCCCCAGGGAACCCCAAGAATTCTTGGTATACGTTCATTCCAATCCTCAATTCTCCTTTCGAGATTCGGCGATAGTGAATCAATTGAACGCGCTTCGAAGATTTGTTCCACTTTTGGAAGACCTTGCGTTATATCACTAGATCTCGATTTTTCATATATAAACGTAACTAACCTATCTCCTTTGTAAAGGATTTTTCCATAATGACCATGAACAGTTGCTCCTATAGTGGCCAAATAAGGCTTAGCTGCTCTTAGAACAAAGGAGTCCATATTAACAATGAAAATTTGACCAGATTTTTTTATGCGCGATTTAAATAGACATACATTTTCACAAATAAATTGTCCAAGGTGAATTATTACCGATGTCTCTTCCCATGAGTCATGATGGAGAGAGTGCCAATTCAAATGGAATGGCTCCAAGATGATGTTACTGTCGAAATTCGAAATCCTTTTATTTTCGTCTATTAAAGAGTATTTAAGTCCTTGAAGTACTTGGAAGGTCTGTTTCAAATTGTCAAGGAACAAGTATTTTTTTAACAAGATCTGATTATGCGTTAATAAATAGTAAGATGAAGACAAATTCGATATACTAGGTACAATAGCGCCTAAGAGCCCAAAAATCTCTCGAATAGGAATTCTAGGATTCGATTCTTTTACCGCATTGGGATATTTCGAATTCTTGAATAAACCAATTTGAGAACAGTTGGATGCCAACAAAATCATCAAAGATGCATATTCTTTATTTCGATTCAACAAGGTGCCAATAGCTTCTTGATGTTGGCTAAGTGATTGAATCTTCGCCTTGGAATAAAAGGAATTGGTATTGTTGCGATCTAACCTATTAGTGGGAATCAGTCCTACACTTGTCCTATCATACCTTCTTCGTGTAGACGAAATAGTAGACTTGACTAACTCAATTCTTAGGAAATCGCGAATCAGATCATTTGTTCTTACCTCAAGAAGAGAAGCACGAGCCCCCTCTTTTTCTTCTTGTTCCCAATTCACTACTAAGCAAGTTCGAACGAATTGACTATTCGTGTGATAAATTCTTTGAGTTAACTTGCTATTTTCATGAGAAATCAAATTTACAAGTCGAAGTTGGAGATTATCCTCTTCTTGCAGGAGATCCCGCGGGAAAAGTGTTGCTAAATTTCTCCCTTCGTCCATTTTATATGCGACTGCAGGTCGAACCAAAACAAAATACTTTTCCTTGCTTTTGAGAATTTTTTTCCGTTGAACATAAACCCAATTTTTCCTTTTTTTTGATTCCTTAGAATCTTTTTTTTCTCTTTCTGGTGGTATCAAACTGCCACCTAATATCTTATCCGCCTCTTCAGGAAAATGAATATCTCCGGAAAAGATTTTGAGTTCCGTATGGCTTTTTTTTCTCTTCACTCGGACCAATCCACCTAGTCGACTTCTTGTATTTTTTGTGAGTTGTGTATCGACTCCAATAATACTATTGTCAAGTACCTTTAGGGATGAGGATCTCGGCAAGATATGCAGTTCTTGAAGAATGAAAAAAAACGGATCTACTTCTTTTTGGTATTTTAGACTAAATTCTTTTATTCCTCGATGCTCAATAAAACCCTCTTTCTTTAAGATAGAATCTTCCTCCGGGCTCCCATATTCGTCTTCTGAGTCTTCCTCTGAGTCTTCTTCTAAAGTCCCATATTCCTTCTCTGAGCCATCTTCAGAGCTCCCATATTCTTCTTCTGAGTCTTCCTCTAGACTTCCATATTCGTCCTCTCGGGTCTTATATTCGTTCTCTGGGCTCCCGTATTCTTCCTCTGAGTCTTTCTCTAGAGTCCTATATTCGTCGTCTAGGATCCCATATTCATCTTCTAGGGTTTCATATTCGTCCTCTAGAGTCCTATATTCGTCTTCTAGGATTTCATATTCGCCCTCTCCCTCTCGGGTCCTATATTCGTTCTCTGGGCTCTCATATTCATCCTCTGAGTCTTCCTCTCGAGTCCTATACTCTTCCTCTCGGGTCCGATATTCTTCCTCTTGAGTCCAATATTCTTCCTCTTGGGTCCGATATTCTTCCTCTAGGGTCCTATATCTAAATTTAACAATTCCTGAACCCCTTTTATCTTTTCTGTATCGTGGATCGTCAAAATAAGCAAAAATAGTATTTCTACGTAAAACACCCATAAAGGGTATTTCAATTGAAATACCCAAACAGGATATTAGCTTTTTCTCTTGTTCTTGATGATATTGTAATGGAATGACGAACCTATTTCTTCGCTTTTTCGCCAACAAATCCGAATTATCTTGAAGAATGGAAGGGTAGACAAAATTCCAATGACCGTTGGACACGATTCGATTTGGCGTTAAATAATTAATAATTTCCCTATCTTTTTTACCAAAAGTATCCAACAGTCTATGGCTTACTTGATCATTAGCCATTGAGAGGTCAAAGATATATCTTCCATCAACAGAAAAATAATAAGTATTCATTTGATCTTGATCCTTGTGGAGTGAAAAAGATGCTATACTGGATCTCCACATACTTACTGACAATATCCATAAATGGCTTGTTTTTGGTAATCGACGAAGATTACCATATTGATATTCGGGCGCATGGTAAACATCAGTACTCCAGTGCATTTCCCCGGCTGATTCGGAATAAATATGCTTTTGTACCTTTTCTTTAAAATGCAAAGTGGATGTTCCGGCACGAATCTCCGCAATTACTTGTTCGGATTCTACATATTGATCATTTTGCACTAGAATTAAGCTTTTTAACGGAATATTAACACTATGTAGAATATCCTGACTCTGAATAGTTACACGCAAGTCTATATGGCATAGAAAAGCAGGCTGCCCATGACGGGTACGTGTGGGGTGAACCAAATCCTCATTGAATTGGATTTTTCCATTTGAAGGGGATCGTACAAGGTCGGCAGTACCCCCTGTGAATACTCCACCAGTATGAAAAGTTCTTAATGTTAGTTGAGTCCCTGGCTCCCCAATTGATTGACCCGCAATAATACCTACAGCTTCTCCCAATTCGACCAGATCCCCATGAGTGGGACTCCGCCCATAACATAATTGGCAGATCCAAGATGTGCTCCGGCAAGTAAAGGGGGTTCTAATATATATTGGTTGTGCTCGAAACGGTTGTGTTCGAAAGGCAGTTATGAATCGATTGACTAATCCAATTCCAATATCTTGATTTCGAGCAGCAATGCATCGTGAACCAATATATATATCGTCCGCTAATACACGACCAATTAGTGTTTGGCCAAAAAGTTTTTCCGTCATCCCATTTTGAGGACTCACAGAAATACCTCTGATAGTACCACAATCTCTTCTACGCACAATAATATGTTGAACTACTTCAACAAGTCTACGTGTAAGATAGCCAGCATCCGCTGTTCGTACAGCAGTATCTACAACCCCTTTTCGGGCTCCATAGCAGGAAATTATATATTCTGTCAAAGAAAGTCCCTCGCGTAAATTGCTTTGAATAGGTAAATCAATCATTTGTCCTTGAGGATCCGCCATTAACCCTCTCATACCTACTAATTGGTGTACCTGAGATGCATTTCCTCTGGCTCCTGAAAAAGACATTAGATAGACTGGATTAGAAGGATCCGTTATTCGAAAATTAGAATTCATTTCTTGTTTCAAATATTCACTTGTAGCATACCATATCTCAACGGATTGGCGTAATTTTTCTACCGCGTGTACAGCCCCATAATAATAGTGTTTCTCCAAAAGAAAACTTTGTTGTTCCGCGTCTTGGACTAACCATCCTTTAGAGGGTATTGTTAAAAGATCCTCGATTCCTAAAGAAATCGATGTAGTAGTGGCTTGATGGAAGCCCAGAGTCTTTATTTGATCCAGTATATGGGATGTATATCCCATTCCGAAATGATCTATTAATCTGCTAATAAGTCGTTTCATAGCAGTTCCGTCTATCTCTTTATTATGAAAGACCAAGTTGGCCCGTTCCGCCATACATAAGTACCCCCTTTTTTGGCTGAGTAGGATTCGACAATGGGCCTGAGTCAGTGATTCGAAAACTTAATTTACTCCCTTTCCTCAATCTCAATCTGGATTTGCGCGGCAAAAAAGATGGTACTAGCAAAATCGGAATGCCCCCCGAAAGGGGCATCGCCGAATCTAACTTCCTTGTTTAGATAGTATATGAATAGGCCCGACTAAATCCTTGTATGGCTTCCTCTATTTCTCTATAAAAAGAAATATGACCAAGAGTGGTTCGAATGTATATAGAACGGATTTCTTTTTTTCTATTTCCCACTACTAGATAGTGGGCATAAATCTCATGATAAGTCCCAAAAGATTCATATTGAACTTCAATCGGAACTTCTCTTGACCCAACGATGCGTTGATCTAGTTTCCATCGGAGCCACAAGGGACTGTTTAAACCGATTCGTTTCTGTTTATAAGCTCCCAGTGCATCATAGGAACTAGAAAAATGGGGTTCTTTATCTTTCGTATACTTATAATAATTGTTATTATTGTAGTTTACTTTTTTATTTGGAGAGTTTACGCAACTATTATATCTATTTGCACAAATACCTCGACGGTTTCCAATCGTTAATACATAAAGTCCGATAAGCATGTCTTGGGTTGGCACGCAAATAGGATCTCCAATAGCGGGAGACAGGAGATTCATATGAGAAAACATAAGTAAACGGGCTTCCGCCTGAGCTTCCAAGGATAAAGGTAGATGAACAGCCATTTGATCCCCATCAAAGTCCGCATTGAAACCCTTACACACTAATGGATGTAAACAAATAGTACGCCCCTCTACTAAAGTGGGTTGGAAGGCTTGTATGCCTAATCTATGCAGGGTAGGTGCTCTGTTCAACAGTACAGGATGTCCCCGCATAACTTCTTGAAGTATTTCCCATACAATGGGTTCCTTTTCCCAAATTTTCCTTTTAGCAATCCTGACATTAGAAGTAGCACGTTTCGTGATTAAATCGCGAATTACAAATAGCTGAAAAAGCTTTATTGCTATCTCTAGAGGTAATCCACATTGATGTAATGAAAGCGAAGGACCCACAACAATGACAGAACGCCCCGAGTAATCGACCCGTTTCCCAAGCAGAGTCTCGCGAAACCTCCCCTCTTTACCCTCAATTACATCTGAAAGTGATTTGTATACTTTATTGTGACCATCCCTCGTCGGTTGCCCGCGGGACCCACTATCAAGAAGTGTATCCACGGCTTCTTGTACCAATTTTTCCTGGCACATTACTAAATCTGCTGGTGCTAATTCACTTCTTTTTAATAAATAGGCAAGGTTGTTGTTCCGACGGATAACTCTCTTATAAAGTTCATTAATATCCGAAGTCACTACTTTATCCCCAGACCTATAAACAATGGGTCTCAATTCGGGAGGAAGAACCGGTAATAAGCACAAAACCATCCATTCTGGTTCTACATTTGTTTGAATAAAATGTTTCGCCAATTGCATGCGTCTAATCAAAAAAACTTTTCTTATTCGTCTTTTTCTATCTTCCCATTCATCTCCACTATACCCCTCGTCTTCTAATTCTTTCCATTCAACCAAAGAATTCTCTATAATAATTCGCAAATCCAAATCCGCTAATTGTTCTCTAATAGCACCTGCTCCTGTCGCAATTTCCCGATTTCGAAATGTGGCAAAGCCTGGGGTAGAAAAAAAGGGAGAAATACTGTGGTTACAGGATGAAATTTCATCTTCGAATAAACCCCGTAATCGTAAGAAAGTAGGTTTTTTAGCGCAGGGCCTAGCAAAAGAGAAATCGCCATATACTAGGCCCTCCAATTTCTTAAGGGGTTTATCTAAAAGATTCGCGATATAACTAGGAAGACCTTTCAAATACCACACATGAGTCACTGGACATGCCAGTTTGATGTATCCCATTTGATATCTTCGTATCCGAGAATCAACAAATTCTACCCCGCATTTTTGGCAAAATCTTTCGTCTTCATTTTCAGCTACGCTCGCTCGAGAATTTCCACAAGCACAAATTCCGCTTTTTATGGGTCCAAAGATTCTTTCGCAAAACAATCCATCTTTTTCAGGTTTATCGGTTTTATAATGAAAAGTGGAGGGCCTTGTGACTTCGCCAACGACTTCCCCATTAGGTAGGATTTTTTTAGCCCAAGCCTTTATTTGTTGAGGGGAAACGAGTCCAATTTGAAGTTGTTTATGTTTATATTGGTCAATCATAAAATAGAAATAAGAAAATAATTTATATTTATTCCCATCAAACATCCTCCCTATTAACCTGGAAGTTCTTCTCAGATACAAGGAAGTGGTTCAGTTCTAGAGCCAAAGATCGTAGTTCTCGAACAAGCACTCGAAAAGATTCTGGAGGATCCTCGTGATTAGGCACTCTTTTTCCCCAGATCGTAGCATTAAGTATTTCTTGGCGAGCTATAAGATGATCAGATTTATAAGTAAGTATCTCTTGTAAAATATGAGCAACACCAAATCCTTCTAAAGCCCAAACTTCCATTTCTCCTACTCGTTGTCCCCCTTGCTTGGCTCTTCCTCTAACGGGTTGTTGGGTAACAAGTGAGTAGGGCCCAGTAGAACGTCCATGAATTTTCTCATCAACTTGATGAATTAATTTTAAGATATAGGACTTCCCTATTAGAACAGGCTGTTCGAAGGGACCTCCTGTTCTTCCATCAAATATTCTGCTTTTTCCCGGGTACTCGGGTTCAAATACCCATGGATTTTTTGTTTGTTTACCGGCTTCATATAATTCCGAAAACACAAGTTTTCTTGAAGCCTCTTGCTCATATCTCTCATCAAAAGGTGCTATTCTATAATGTTTCTTTAGCAGATCCCCTGCTAATCCGAGCGAGCTTTCAAATATTTGTCCCACATTCATTCGTGAGGGTACTCCTAAGGGATTGAAGACCATATCAACAGGTGTTCCATCTTGCAAATAGGGCATATCTTGCCTAGGCAAAATTTTGGAAATGATCCCCTTATTCCCGTGTCTTCCGGCTATTTTATCCCCAACTTTGATTTCACGTTTCTGTAAAATATATACACGAACCATTATGTCAAGGGGGTCCCTCTGGATCCATTTCACATCGATAACGCGCCCTCTTCCACCTATAGGTAGTTTGAGAGAAGTTTCTTTTGAAGTGGATACCTCAAGACCAAAAATAGCCCGTAATAATCCAGCTTCCGCAATATACGATGATTCGCTCGCTATCAGAGGCGTTAATTTACCTACTAAAATATCGCCAGTTTCTACCCAGGATCCCAACCTCACAATTCCATTTCTGTCCAAATTGCGGAGTAAATGTTCTTCCAGATGTGGTATTTCTTTAGTGATTTTTTCAGCGGAGCCTTGGCTTGTCGTATCCGTCTGAATTTCATATTTTCGGATGTGAAAAGAAGTATAAATATCCTCATATACTAAACGTTCGCTAATTAGTACTGCGTCTTCAAAATTGTAACCCTCCCAGGGCATATAAGCTACTAAAACGTTTTTTCCTAAAGAAAGTTCCCCCCCAACTGTAGCTGCTCCCTCCGCTAAAATTTGCCCTTTTTTAATGGATTTACCCCGCGGAACCCGAGGTTTTTGGTGCATACAAGTATTTTTGTTAGAGCGCCGATGGGCAACTAACGGAATACTTATAGTCTTCCCACTACTTGATAAAAGGATCTTGTGACTATCACTAGAAATGATCTTTCCCTCGCGTTCGGCTATAACGGAAACCCTCGAATCTAGAGCTGTTTGGCGTTCCAATCCAGTTCCAACAATGCACTTCTCGGACCGAGAAAGTGGAACTGCTTGGCGCTGCATATTAGAACTCATTAAAGCCCGATTCGCATCATTATGCTCAATAAAAGGAATGAGAGAACCTCCAATAGAAAAATATTGGAAAGGAAAAATACTTCTAACATGAATCTGTTCCCATGCAATAGTCAGGAATTCTTGACGGTATCTAGCTGGAACAACCTGTTCTTCCTGAATACCCTGATTCAAGGACAAAGAATTTCCTGCTGCTATCATATAATATTCATCTCTATTTGGTGATAAATAAACTACCTGTCTCTCTTTTTTTTCTTTTGCTTTCTCAGATATTTCATAAAACGGACTCTCTATGGATCCCCACCAGTGATCAATTCTCGCATGAATAGCTAACGATCCGGTAAGTCCAACATTGATTCCTTCGGACGTGTCAATTGGACAAATACGCCCATAGTGACTCGGATGAATATCTCGGCTCCGAAAACTTGCAGTTCTCCCCGTCAATCCTCCAGGACCCAAACAACTCACTTTTCGCCCATGAACCGTTTGTGTCAATGGATTGGTTTGATCAAAAACTTGAGATAAGGGGTATGTGCCAAAAAAGGTCTCATAAGTAGTTATTAATAAAATCGAAGTTGAAGTTGGAGTTACCAAAGTTTGTGGAGTCGGTTTCGATTGACGTATGAATACTCTACGGATAGTTTTTTGAACCGCATGTTGTAAACGGCCAAGAGCCAGTCCGAATTGATCTTGTAACAGATCCGCAACCGAACGAATACGTTTATTTTTCAAGTGATTCATATCGTCATCGTCAAGTATACCCGTTCCAAATTTCATTCCAATCAAATGATCCGTAGCGGCCAACACATCTCGTGGTAACAGGAATGTATTGTTCTGAGGGATATCAAGACTCAGTCTCCGATTCATATTTCGTCGACCAACTCTTCCTAATTCACATTTTTGTTGAAAAAATTTCTTTTGTAATTCCTCGCATAAAGACTCCGAAAATACCAGGTCCCCTCCTACACAAGCAAATTGTTGATAGAACTCCAAAATCGCTTTTTCTTTTGACTCAATCCTCTTCTTCTCCTTAGCATTCGGGAAAGACAAGAAAATTTCGGGATAGGAAACATTATCTAAAATTTCTCTTAGATTTGAACCCATAGCTGATGATAGAACTAAAATAGATATCTTTTGTTTTCTACTTACGCGAGCCCATATCCTTTCTTTTTTATCAATTGCTAATTCCGACCTTCCTCCCCAATCTGATATTATAGTCCCGGTGTATATAGAAATTCCCTTATGGTCTAATTCCGAGCGGTAGTAAATACCAGGACTTAGCAATATTTGATTGATCACAATTCGGTATATTCCGTTTATTATAAAGGTTCCTAAGGAATTCATTATAGGAATGGTTCCAATAGAAATGGTTTGCTTTTGCACATCGAAACCAAAAATTAATCTCGCGGATACATATAATTCGGAAGAATAGGTGAGTGATTCATACACAGCATCCCTTTCTTTTATCGAAGGTTCTAGCAATTGATATCCTTTTGCAAATAATTGAAATGCAATTTCGTGATCTGGATCTTTAATTGTTGGAAACTTCTCAAGTTCTTCTGCCAAGCCTTGATTAATGAATCCCAAAAATCCCTCGAATTGGATCTGACTAAATCCGGGTATTGTGGACATTCCCTCATTTCTATTCCGGAGCATTTTAATCTTAAGTTTCCTATTTATTGAAGAAAAATTCCATTATCAGCTCACTCTTCATCAATCCCTACGGATCAATCTAGCAATCATGGAATCTATATTCTGTTTACTGAATCACATGAAATTCTAGGGAACTCCACATATGCATTTCTATTTCATATATGTATTTCATACATATGAATAGAGACGATTTCGACGAAAGTTCGAATTTAGCAGGGGTAGAAATGGAATAAAAATGAATTGATAAAACAGTCCTAGAAAAAAATTCTGCCACTTAAACTTTATGATATTTTAATAAAAATATTGGATAGCAAAGATTTCTCGTTTTATCTCCTTTCTATGAAAGGGATAAAGCCATAATAATTTATAAGCACTAGAAAGTTTGACTTTAGTTCGATTTAGAATAGCACGCTTAGTTTCATTTTCAAAAAGAATTTGAAGGTTCTTTTTTGTTTCGTATTCGTAGTAGTAGAATTGCTGGAAAATAAAGGATTTCGTTGTAGAATTCTAAAATCAATTCTAAAATAAATAAAGTACTTACTTTACTTTATTTTTTAAGTACTTGCCAATCTAGTTATCCACCTATCTACATATCCTTTCTTTTATCGTAATTGCACTTAGGTGGGCCAAGAAAAGAAGGCCATAATCTATATCAGAGAAAATTCTCTCTTTTTTTTATTCAAGATATTTAATGCAATGAAAAATTAAAGCACGATTCCCCATAGGGATATGTACATAAGGGGGATCCATAGATAATAATGCTGTTCGGACCTGGAGTTTCCCTATATACAGATTAGGGAAACATTTATTCTATTTTTTTATGCCATTAAAAATAATGGGGGGAGAATACCGATTTAAGAGTCGTTTTTAAGAGTCGTTCACTACTGCAATTCAAAAAAAAATGTAAATTTATAGTTAATGGTTCCAATTTGTTCTGAATTTTACAGCCTGCGACTGGAAATCCACCTTTTCTCCTTTGTCATCTCAATAGAATAGAAAGAAAAGGGAAGTTTTCTAGTGTTAGCAATATGTGTTTTAAGATGGAATCCATCAAATCAAGGAGAATAAGCGAAACTGGATCCAAAAAAAGCAGAAATCCTTTTTTCTTTTTGAAAAAGATTAGAAAAAAGTAAGTAGAATTAGATTCAAGATAAAAGAAAAAAAGGGTTTTAGGAAAAAAATGTGGATGAATACTTGTTCTTTTCTCGATTTTTGATCGGATTTTTTGGCGGCATGGCCAAGTGGTAAGGCAGGGGACTGCAAATCCTTTACCCCCAGTTCAAATCTGGGTGCCGCCTGATCAATAAAATACTTAGGATTACTTAGGATTATAGTACTGATCAAACTCGACAAATTCGTACCTACCATAAGTTGGGGCACGAGAGTAACTAGGTCTGGCGGTACTGGATTTTGAGAATCCATACCATAGTTCTATCCTCAAACTATGGTTTGTTTTGTCGGCAGTGGCCCAAACGGCTACCAATAGGGATGAGGTGGCGTTTCCTTATTCTTTTATTAATTTAAATTGATTCGATTCGAGAATTGAAAAGAGACTAAGATGTCAGAAATCCTCGTATCCAAAGGTCCTTAAAGGGCAGTCTTTTTTCAATCTAAGATTGAAGAAGGGACTTCGCGAAGAAATATAAAAACTTCCTAATTATCATACATTTTATTTATCGTGCATCTTACTACATACACTTCGTACATCTTATGCTACCTACATACACAAAAGTAAAGGTTACTGATTCTGTCGAGAATTAGATTGAATAGGCTGATCAAAAATCCATTTCGGGGTTGTAGATAAGGCCCCCTTACTCTTTCATAGAAAGATAGAAAGCGGGGCGGGCGGTTTAGGTCAAAAATAAACATGGGTAAGGTAGGTATCCAATAAATATTTATCTATCCTAATTTTATGGTATATTCTTACGTCCTTTGCTTATATTAAAAAAAAGGTAACAAACGAAAGAAAAAATCTCTCTATTCCCGCGTCTTCTATTCAGGACATCCCCTTTTTTTAGGGAAAGGGCTCCGTATCATATTTATACTTAATGCTCTCCAATTCTACCAGAAATCATATAAGAATTTGTTAGGAGTAAATTCCTTTAACGGATTCGTCCATAGTCTTAGGGCGGAATAGAATGGACTTTTGACTCTGTACCCTTAATTCCACTATGATTATTGATCAATAGTAGAAGAATTCCTTCATAGAAATAGGAGACATAATTTACATGGATATAGTAAGTCTCGCTTGGGCTGCTTTAATGGTGGTCTTTACATTTTCTCTTTCGCTAGTAGTATGGGGGAGGAGTGGACTCTAGGGATACTAACAATTGATTGAGTAGTCGAATTGTAGTATCAACTCTTTTCTTTAATTGATCATTTTGTATTAATTAATAATTTTACCAAACTTTATTTTTTCTCTCTTTCTTTAGTTTTGTTTCACTCTTGTAAGAAACTCTTTTAATAAAGTAAGAAAGAGTCGTTCTATTCTACTATGTTCTATTCCAGTAACTATGTTCTATTCCAGTATAATAGAATAGAAAGGGCGATTATAGTAATTCAGAATTTATATTCTACTAGAAGTGGCGAGTAAAAAGAAAGTTCTATACATAAGAAAATTAGACTTTCTTACACGAAGCTATTCACAACATATCGCACATTTTCCATTTATACTATTTTCTTATTCTTAGAAAATCTTTTATGTTCTTTTTTTTTGAAGGATCTCGCGCTATTTTTAAGCATGAAAGATTCGTAGGTTTTTTCCTTTTACTTTTTTCTTTTACTATAATAGTCTATTCTCGTATTATTTTTCTCCCCCTCCATGGATTCTTTCAATGAAGAATTGTCTTCGATTTTTTTGATTTTGACTTGATTGAAATTAAGTGGATGCAGTGAAAAAAGAAGTGGAATTAGACTACTATTTCAATCTACTAATCGATTCTATGTAGATTCAAGATAATATATATAGAAAGAATCGAAAGTGTGGTAGAAAGAACTACATATAGTTCTTTCTACCACACTTTATGATTCCAACCAGATCCTTTCATTTAAGACTTGGATTTTTATTTTCTTTAATCCCTTTTTCATTTCTTCAATGATTAATTGGAATTCCAATTAATCATTTTGGCTGGCTGTTTTTACATAAATAATAAGTAAAAAGGCAGTAGGAACTAGAATGAACAATGCAGTAGCAATAAATGCGAGAATATTGACTTCCATAACCTCTTTATTTCTTTTTTTTCACAATAACTCGGGATGTAATCCCATGGAGAGGAAAAAGGGGTATCCCGTAAATTCAAGGGGAAGACCCGCATTCTGATAATACGGAATCAATTCAATATTATGAATATTGGATCTATCAAATCAATTCATGGTTGATAGTGGAATAATATAACATAGGAAGATCCCTTATCCATACTAAGACAAAAGTGCATCGGTTTTGTGATTGGATTCGAAACCCCCTCTATTCTCTTTTTCATTCTTTTCCACTTTTGCTTTTCTATATGTATAACCAAAAATCTTTCTTATCTTATCAAATTTCCCTTCCTTTTTCTTATAGTTATACATACAATTATGTATGTATGTATTATATGACCACCTTTCTATGGGTCACATAGACATCCAAATAAGCAGTAGAAGTCGAAATGAGATGGAGAAAAGAGGATTTTAAATAAAAAGGATCGCATATTTAAATTTAGGAAAAAGATCGTTTGCTTAGTTTTTATTTTATTAGGTTACTATCAATAGCTGCTTTTTGGGGTCTAAAGATGAGAGCGGATCCATAAAAAAAGGATTCGGCAAATGGAGTGAGAGTGAGGTGGATTCTTTCCAATTATTCATTGAACATACACAAACAAAGTTGGAACTAGAAAATGGAAGGGGTGTGTTTTAACCCCAAAAAAGGAACTAATTAGATGAAATGCATTCTCTAACAATAAACAACAATAAACGAATACATTTTATGTATGGATTCCGGTAAAATACCGGTACTCGATTTCATAAGAGTCGAATAGGAAGTTAAGATGAGGGCGGTATCATCATAAAAATGGAGTAATATCCTAAATTATACTAATCCACGTATGATATGTATGCCTTTCCTTATCAACCGCAACCGTAAGTAATGAAAAAAAATTCCTATACGGCTCTCTTTTTATTGAGAAATACGAAATAAAAAAAGTGAAGTAAGGGTGCCCCATGGATATTTGATCTTGCCTCCTGCCTCCCTCCTTTTTTTCATCAAAAATTTCCATGAAAAAAGGAAAGATTAATTTGTCCATTCATTCAACCCTAGTTCGGGACTGACGGGGCTCGAACCCGCAGCTTCCGCCTTGACAGGGCGGTGCTCTGACCAATTGAACTACAATCCCTGCGGGGTGTATGGCATGCCTATTTTAAAATAATAGAACCATAAGAAGATTTGATTCGTCTGTCGTGCTCTAAGAAATAGACGAATCATATACTACATACCCACATATCCTATGTGGGTATAGTGCGAGTGGCATAACAAGTATGCCGCGATTTTTTATCCCTAAAAATAAATGAGAATCCGCCTTTCCATAAGAAAAACTCTTTTCTTTGTCTTTTCTTTGTAAGAGAAAGAATCAGAGAGATATGGATTAGAAAGAAATTTGCCCATTTCTGTTTATCCTTTATTTCTATGGATCAGACATTATTTTTTATGGAAGAGAAAAAAAAAATGGATTTAGTTCATATTAATGAAGCCCTAGATTTTTGGGCCGAGCTGGATTTGAACCAGCGTAGACATATCGTCAACGAATTTACAGTCCGTCCCCATTAACCGCTCGGGCATCGACCCAGGAAGAATTTATTCTAGGCTTTTTGATAATCTATGATTATCCTCTTTTTATAATACTCCCTACCCCCAGGGGAAGTCGAATCCCCGCTGCCTCCTTGAAAGAGAGATGTCCTGAACCACTAGACGATGGGGGCATCACTAGACGATAGCACTATATACAACCACTCGTCATTATACTATAATGATAGTATGAGCAGTTTTTTTGAATTGTCAATATACTCGAAGAGTATAACTAGATCAAAGTTAAGAGTCTTTACTACTTTTCTGTTATGCTTTCATAGCATTTTTTTTAGTTGATGGTTAGGTTAATTCACGCATCATCCCCTACTTTTTAAGTAAATTTTAAGTAAATTCCTTTAAATTAAAGGGTATAGAATAAGAATAGATTAATAAAAAGGAGTCTAGATTAGTTCAGTACAGGTATTGATTTGATTGCTCTAACAGGAAAAAGAGTCCAATTTCATTTCTTGTTTTAAACTCTGTACTTAGTTTAGTGTTCAGACCAAAAATGTGGGCATCTCGCACTAAACTAAGTCATAAAATTCAAGAAAAAATGGAGATATTAAAAAAAAAAAAAAGAAAAAAAATGAATGAATTTAGTAGAAAATTACTTTATCGGATTCGAACCGATGATTTCCGTCTTACCAAGGCATTATTCTACCACTAAGTGAAAAGCCCTTTATCGGATTTGAACCGATGACTTATGCCTTACCATGGCATTACTCTACCACTGAGTTAAAAGGGCTTTTTATTCAAAAATTAGCCACTTTCATTTCCCATTATGGGTCTACTGCATAATGTATATATTATATGTATATAGAGAGATATATGTAGAGATTTTATTTTATATCTATTGGATACACTTGAAGAGGGTAAGTTCGTAGGTATGTAAACACTATCTCGTACGATTCACCAAACCAAAGCCCGGAAGTTCCATTTTTTTTTTGTTTAAGAGGAGAACAAATATGTATCAATTGTTGAATCGGACACAACAATGGGCCAAAACGGCCAAAGGGGCAATAAGAACTGCTGTTAAAAAAATGATAGACTTTGTTTTTTTTATCTTTAGGCTATTCACTTTTCACGTGCTCAGAATGTTCTGCAGAATTAGGGACTTTTTTCTTTTATTGTCTGATCTGATGATGAGAACTTTCTCCATTTATGTTTTATTTCCTCTAATTCTAATTGGGCGGGGTATAAAGGAATTTGCGCTCTTCATATACCCATATCCCATATGGCTGGGTATTAATTTTCAGTGATATACTTCTTATCTGTTTTGGTGAGAGATTGAAACAATTTTTAGCGGGCATCTTTTGGAAAAACTTTCGAGTTCAAAACTTTTTCATTTTTCTTAAAAAGTTTTGGACGGATTTGTTGAAACGATTTTCAACAGGTACCCCTTGGAAATGGGGTACTTGACTATTCTACAAGGATTCTAGTGGATTTGGAACAAACTATGTTGGAGTTTTATCAACAATTTGATTCTAAAAAAAGTTGGCAGTCGAATTTATACTGCAGAGTATAAAAATTATACTACTGCCGCCCAACAAAAAGTAAAAAGCATATCCTACATACCTAACTCCTCCAGGTTCAGGGTTTTCTCCTCATACGGCTTGAGAGGAGGATTCTAGATTTTCGATCCTAGGGTGAAAAGGAAGGGAACAGATACCCAATATGATTCTTAGGAGGAACGTTTGGTAATGGGCCTCTATGCTCTTTTTTATATGTTCTTAGTTCTATTCATCTTCTTTGATTCTTTTAAACAAGAATCCAATAAACTAGAATTGAGTGGAAAAGAAGAGAGAAAATTCGTAAATGGGGAGGATCCGCTAACCAGAGACTTTCCGGATCCTCTTTATGAAGAGTTTGAGGAGTCCTCATCAGAGGACTCTGATGTCAATTTTCATGAGGAAGTCCATGATGAATTTTTTAAAGTCATCTCACTCCTTCCCTATGGCTCGGACTTCATGATAAGTGGAGGAAGAAAACATATTTCCCAATTTCTTTGTTCAATTCTGAACAAAAAAGAAAAGGAAGAAAAGGATTTATGGGGACTGTACTGCCCCCTATATCTCTTAGTTTATATTGTAAGAATAATCAAACTATTCCTTACAACAGTCTGGCACATTTGCGTCCTCACAAATAATGATCCTTGTAGTCATAACCGTAGAATAGATCCTAATCGAAATGCATACATTTGGTTCATACGCTATTGGCATGGTAAGAAGAGATGTATTTTACAGACTAGAGAGGGGCTATCTAAATCCTAAAGTAAAGGCCCGCGATTGAAGTACCAACCGCCCACACCCATGAACTTTCTCTGGTTGATTCGATAAGGTGGAATTAGCCTCCTTCTCAAATGGCTACCCTTGACAAAGGGTAGCGTTGGTATCATAATCTACATGTAGCGGGTATAGTTTAGTGGTAAAAGTGTGATTCGTTCTATTAATAACTGAATTTGAAATGATATACTTAAGGCATCCTTAAGTTTTTTTATATTCATATTCCGATTAAAACTTTAGTTCTTATAAAGGGTTTAATCCTTTTCCTCTCAATAGCATATTGAGGAAGAATATACATTCTCGCGATTAGTATCCAAAGAATAATTGAATTTGCATCCAAAATACAAATTCGATTATGAGTACGGAGTCGCGAAGCATAATTTTGCATTGGATTAAGTATTCCGATTTTAAAAATATGAGTAAAGGATCTATGGATGAAGATACAAAAAAGTTTATTTCCAATCGTAACTAAATCTTCTTTTGTTTTGTTTAAAAAGGAAATGGAAGCCCAATAGCTAAAAAACAAGGGTTTTGGTTTACTAGAACCATCAGTATATTGTTTCAGCTCGGCGGAAACCCAATTCTTCTCCTCAGGATCTCTTGAATGAAATTAGGGAACGAAGTAAGTAGATTAGATAGATATTTAGGATAATTTCTATCTCCTATTCTATAGGGATCATCTAGAAAGCAGAGAGCTTTGGTTCCATTCAGACAGAAAAGCTGACATAGATGTTAAGCGGTGAGAATATCCATAAAGGAGCCGAATGAAATCAAAATTTCATGTTCGGTTTTGAATTAGAGACGTTAAAAATAATCAACCAACGTCGACTATAACCCCTAGCCTTCCAAGCTAACGATGCGGGTTCGATTCCCGCTACCCGCTCCATTCTGTATAAGAAGACTATTCTATTTGTTTTTCTAGACATGGTATAGACTTGTATTCAACCTTTTTCGTCCACTTGTTTTCGGCCCTACAGAGCGGAGTAGAGCAGTTTGGTAGCTCACGAGGCTCATAACCTTGAGGTCACGGGTTCGATTCCCGTCTCCGCACTTAACAGTCCGTATAAATGGACTATCTATTTGTATAGATATGGTAGAGGGCTATATCCAACCCTTTTTTTTTGAGTCGGGTGCAAAGGAAGGATAAGATAGGAAGGGGTACAGTACTAGACTAACAACTAATTAATTTAATATTAATTAAATCGAAGCAGTCTAGTAGTTAACTAGACTTAATTTTTTATCATAGTACCTTACTAAATTAAGGTGGCGAACGACGGGAATCGAACCCGTATCTTCTCCTTGGCAAGGAGATGTTTTACCACTGAACCACGCTCGCTACATTGAACTACGCCCGCTACGGCCTATATTTTATAGGATATATCCACCTGGGTCGACCGTCTATGTCTGGGTCGACCGTTTCATTTTCTATTAGAGTTTTCTTTTTCTTAATTGTCTGTCAATCAATATTCTAATGGCAATAGAATTTCATAATAATGAAAGAGAAGAGGTAATAATTAGGAACCAAAATAGCATTTTAATGTGTATCAAAATCCGAATTTTTCGAAAAAGGGCCTTTCTTTTTATTTATTTTGTTTTGTATCGGGCTACTAAATACTAAACAAATTCAAGAAATGAGAGAATTCAGAATAGCTACCAGAAAGACTAATCCAATCCATAATGATGTACCGGAAAATACAACGTTTTTATTATTTGACCAACCATCAGGAGAAGCAAATACAAGGGGTACACTAATTACTAAGACTGAGGAAGTCGCAATTAATGCAA